CTCTGAGCTAAGCGGGCTCACATAACAGAAATAGAAATAGTATAACAAATAGAAATAGTGTATAGGAATTCAGGAAACTGCTGGATCTTAGCTTAGGGCTATTAGCTATTAATTTAATATGAACTATATAGTTCATAGTTCTATTGTTATATCTATATCATTATATCTATATTATTAGTTAAGTTATAACTAATATAACTAATAATATAGAACTAGATATGACTAAATAGAATTAATAGAATTCTATTTTTCTAATAGATATTTTTCTAATAGAAATATATGACTAATTAGTATATGACTAATTAAATTAGTAGAATTTTCATTCTATCATATTAATTACATTAATTATTATTTATTTACATTAATTATTATTTATACATTCTATTTTTTTTTTTATGCATTTTATACATTTTTTTTATATATTTATACATTATATTTATATTATATTTTTTAAATTTATATTTTTTTATATTTTTTAATTTATATTTTTTAATATGTATTAATATGTATATATATTTTAATATGTATATATATATTTTAATATGTATATATATATGTTAATGAACATGTATATATATATATGAACATGTATATATATATATTAATTATAATTATTGATAATTTAAAATTATAAACTATGATTATAAAAAATCTAATTATTTCTTTTCTTAATAGAAAATTTATTTATTTCTTAAAGTAAAGCAGTTATAGCAATAATTATAGCGTATAGCGAGCGGATCGGTCCTAAGAAAAGATAAGATAAGGATAAAGATACAATACAAATTAGAATGAGACATTCTTTTGGTTTCATTCGGAAAAGGAAGAGATAGGACGAAAAAAAAAGAAGAATGAATATCGACCGTTCCAGTATTCCAAATCGCACTGTAAAAAAAAAGGGAGGGAGAAACATATATATATGGGATATATCTATCCATATTGAATTGTGGATACATCAATGATAGAATCATTTCTGATTGAAACAAGGTTTATCCAATAGAAATAAACTGATAGAGGATCGCCAAAAAAATAAAATAGCATACACTTTTTCGATATGGGAATCATTCATTATCTAATGAATTCAACGGTTCCAAAATAAATGAAAGAGATGGGTGGAATTCCAACCGGATCTTGGTCTCAAATCAAAAGGGGATATGGCGAAATTGGTAGACGCTACGGACTTGATTGTATTGAGCCTTGGTATGGAAACCTACTAAGTGGTAACTTCCAAATTCAGAGAAACCCTGGAATTAAAAATGGGCAATCCTGAGCCAAATCTTTATTTTGAGAAAACAAGGGTTTATAAAACTAGAATAAAAAAAGGATAGGTGCAGAGACTCAATGGAAGCTGTTCTAACGAATGGAGTTGACTACGTTGTGTTGGTAGCTGGAATTCCTCTATCGAAATTACAGAAAGGACGGCCCTATATATCTAATACGTACGTATACATACTAACATATCAAACGATTAATCACGACCCGAATCTGTCGAATATATATATATATGAAAGAAAAAATTCAGAGTTATTGTGAATCCATTCCAATCGAAGTTGAAGGAAGAATCGAATATTCAGTGATCAAATCATTCATTCCAGAGTTTGATAGATCTTTTGAAAAACTGATTAATCGGACGAGAATAAAGAGAGAGTCCCGTTCTACATGTCAATATCGACAACAATGAAATTTATAGTAAGAGGAAAATCCGTCGACTTTAGAAATCGTGAGGGTTCAAGTCCCTCTATCCCCAACAAAAAGTCCATTTTACTTCCTAACTATTTATCCTCTTTTTTTCATCAGTGGTTCAAACAAAATTCACTATCTTTCTTTCTCATTCACTCTACTCTTTCACAAATGGATCCGAAGAGAAATCTTTGGATCTTATCCCAATTTGGATAGATACGATACCTGTACAAATGAACATATATGGGCAAGGAATCTCTATTATTGAATCATTCACAGTCCATATCATTATCCTTACATTTATTAGATAAAATTTTTTAATACTTTACTTTATTTACTTTATTTAGATTTACTTTATTTAGATTTAGTCCCTTTAATTGGCATAGATACAAGTACTCTACTAGGATGATGCACGGGAAATGGTCGGGATAGCTCAGTTGGTAGAGCAGAGGACTGAAAATCCTCGTGTCACCAGTTCAAATCTGGTTCCTGACACATGAATAATATATCGGATAGATATTCATACAAATTAATCGAGACAGATCAGGATATATATTCGTTAATAGTCAAGAGCATGATACATACTTATTCATCTAGCATATAGATATATACCTCCATTTTTAGAGATGGGTAAAAAATATATGTATGGTTATGGTAAAGAACTAAAGGGGGATTATGTTCCCTTTTTTTTTGTTTCTTTTTTCTTTCTTGTTTGTTCATATTGTGCTTTCTCTCACTCAAAAAGAGTGTTAAGTCTTCATATATATATCAAAAAAAAAAAAAATAAAAAGTTTTAAAAAAACTTAAAAAAAGTATAGAGGGG